CTCATCCTCGGATTATTAAGACTATTAAATTCATTATCTTTTTTTTTTTGTTGATTGAATCAAAAAAAAGATATGTATGATATCTTCTAGAATATGGATTCTATAAGAGAAAGGATGTATAAACAGAACTTCTCTTGATTATTCGGACGCACCGACTGGTTATGAAGAAATCGTATTGCTAGCTTCTACTCGTGTCCTAGCTCGTCTGAGAGCTAGATTTGCTTCAATTACTTGTCTCTTTCCTTCTGCTTTCCTCAAGTTAGCTTCTGCTATTTCAAGAGTTTGCCGGGCTTCTTGGGGATCAATGTCAGTACCCTTCTCAGCATCATTTACTAAAATAGTGATCTCATTATTTCCTATTCTAGCAAAACCGCCCATCAGAGCCATTGTTAACCATTGGTCGTTAAGGCGTATTCTTAAAATCCCTATATCTATCGCTGTGGCAGTAGGGGCATGGTTTGGTAATATGCCAATTTGGCCACTATTAGTAGGTAAAATGGTTTCGTTTACTTCTGAATTCCAAACACTTCGATTAGGAGTCAGTACACAAAGATTTAAGGTCATTTCTTTAATTTGCTCTCCATTTCTAAGGTAATAGCTTTCGCGGTAGCTTCATCGATGTTACCTACCAAATAAAAGGCCTGTTCAGGAAGACCGTCTAATTCTCCGGAAAGGATCAATTGAAACCCTCTAATTGTTTCTGCTAGACCAACATATTTTCCTGGAGAGCCTGTAAATACCTCTGCTACGAAAAAAGGTTGTGATAAGAAACGCTCAATTTTTCGTGCTCGTGCTACAGTTAAACGATCTTCTTCGGATAATTCGTCCAATCCAAGGATAGCTATAATGTCTTGAAGTTCTTTGTAACGTTGTAAGGTTTCCTTAACTCTTTGCGCAATTTCATAATGTTCCTCGCCAACAATCCTAGGTTGGAGCATAGTTGACGTTGAATCTAATGGATCCACCGCGGGATAGATCCCTTTGGCGGCCAATCCTCGTGATAGTACGGTAGTAGCATCTAAATGTGCAAATGTCGTGGCAGGAGCGGGATCGGTCAAATCGTCCGCAGGTACATAAACTGCTTGAATCGAAGTTATGGACCCTTCTTTTGTAGAAGTAATTCTTTCCTGTAACGATCCCATTTCGGTACTAAGAGTAGGTTGATAGCCTACGGCGGAAGGCATTCTACCTAATAAAGCAGATACTTCAGATCCTGCTTGGACGAAACGGAAGATATTGTCGATAAATAGAAGTACGTCTTGTTCATTAACATCTCGGAAATATTCCGCCATAGTTAGGGCAGTCAAGCCAACTCTCATACGCGCCCCTGGGGGTTCATTCATTTGCCCATAGACTAAAGCCACCTTTGACTCTGCGATATTTTGTTCATTGATAACTCCGGATTCTTTCATTTCCATGTAAAGATCATTTCCTTCACGAGTACGCTCACCTACTCCGCCAAATACGGATACACCCCCATGAGCTTTTGCAATGTTGTTGATCAATTCCATAATAAGTACTGTTTTACCCACTCCCGCTCCCCCAAATAGTCCGATTTTTCCTCCACGGCGATAAGGAGCTAAAAGATCGACCACCTTAATTCCTGTTTCAAAAATAGATAATTTTGTATCTAACTGTGTAAAGGCGGGCGCAGATCTATGAATAGGAGATGTTGTGCGAGTATCTACGGGACCTAAATTATCAACAGGTTCCCCCAGCACGTTAAAAATTCGTCCGAGAGTCGCTCCGCCGACTGGAACGCTTAAAGGAGCTCCTGTGTCAAGAACTTCCATTCCTCGCGTTAGACCGTCTGTAGCACTCATAGCTACAGCCCTAACTCGATTATTTCCTAATAATTGTTGTACCTCACAAGTCACATTAATTGGTTGACCAATAGTATCTCGACCCTTAACTACTAGGGCATTGTAAATATTTGGCATCTTGCCTGGAGGAAAAGCTACGTCCAGTACCGGACCAATAATTTGAGCGATACGTCCCAGGTTTTTTTTTTCAAGTGTGGAAACCCCAGAACCAGAAGTAGTAGGATTGATTCTCATAATATATAATATTATAGTAAAGTATGTCAAAATTTTTTGCGAAAATGAAAATTATCGAATCAAAAAAAAATGTCCGATAGCAAGCTGATCAATTAATTAACTAAGAAATAGGAGTTAGCAATGCATTTTGTTGGTACCATACAAAGTAATCCAATTCAATTGTTTACTTTGTTTGAATTATTCTATTCAATTTCAATCCATCTATTTTCAAAATATCAAACGGATGACCAACAATCCTTAGAAAGTCTTTTATTTGCCTATCATTATAGACAACTCTTTCTATATTATCTATGGAAATCGAACCCGAACTCTAAGACTTTTTTTTTTATGATTCATTATTTCTATCGCACTGCGACTTAGTTTGTATTTCGTATATAGATTTATGTCTAGCCTATTCTTTTATCTTTTCATGATGGAATTTCGCATATTTTCGCATCTAGGAT